TATATACATACGATTTTGAAATCCAAAGCTTGGTTGGTGAAGGGAACAAGTACTTCCCGCTTAAGAAGTCGAGTGAACGGCACTCCGGTCAGGAGGGCGGAGCCCCATAAAGGGTGAAGAGCGAAGCAAAGGTCTATCCTGTAGACTGCTTTCTTAGTTCTCAAAGCTGCTTTCTCTTTCTGGCTGCTATATGTCTAAACAGGATAGGGTTTATGAACGTTACAGAGACACTGCACTAGATGCGCATGAGGGAATGAATTGAGACTACCACACACGAATCCCATACCTTCTTTCATGATGTAGTTGCTTATCCTTAGTAGGACGTATTGCGATAGAGCTTTCTCTAGTAGCAGTAGAGAAACTGCACTGTGGAAGTTCAACGGAGAGAATTTGTTGATCTTAATGATGAGAGTATGAAAGTTAGATCGGGTCTATGCCTCAGCATATTCTTAGTCTAAAAAAGAGGAGTTGAAGAGCTCTTTCTGAAGACGAAGTCTTTTAGTTCTCAATCCTATATATGTTTATGAACCTCTCTTTCTCTTAGTAAGCTATTCACTAGTTGAACGATGTCCTATTCAACATTCCACGGGTAGGTCTTGAAAAGGCACCTATTGAGGTGGGCTAGCTAGTTTTTACTTTCATTTTTATGTTTATGGGTTGAATGACCAATTCAAGTATGATCTTCTTTCTTTTATTTTGAATGGTTCCAGCTTTCTTTTATCCCTCCAGCTCGTAGTCTCCGCTAGTGCATTAAATAGCTATCTCCGCTAGTGTAAGGTTCACCAAGAACTCTAATCTTATAATCTTTCTTGACCTCACATCCACATTCATTAATCACTATAGGGGCAAGACCGTCAGTGGAGGGTTGCTCCACAGAACTCTGTTTTTTTATTAACGTTCTTAAGGAAGTAAATAGTTGATTGTTCTTGTCATTGTAAAAGCTATTCTGACCGCTCTTATCTCGACTATTGATCTTCTTCTTTCTTGCTATCATTCCTCCATTCCACTTCTACTTCTAAAGGATGATCCGCCCGAAGCTGGGTAAGCAATTGAAAGAAGTCTTAGTCGAGTCCGAGGCCAGGCGATAGCAAAGGGCAATGAGCGGGAGCTACAGTGCCGCAGACATAACATAAGAGGGCGGAATAAAGTCCTTTAGGATACATCTTATCGATCAGCAAGTGGGATGGATTAGATAGCCGTACAAGATATATTAATAATATAGGTTCTTTCTCTTATCGGAGCAACTTCCGAACAAGTATTACTTCCAGGAACTCTCCGGACTCAGGAACGAACAAAGACAAGAAGGAGCGAAAAAACAAAAAAATTTTCATATCAATGAAAGGTAAATCAGCATTAATTGATAAAGGAAAATCTGTATTAAATGATGTTTCAGATTCCAACCAACTCAATATGATGGATCCATCCGGAGCGTCTGGATCGGAAATGCCTTCAGTTATTCTTCAGGGGATTCCGGTTCCTCCGGATATAGATCTATCCTCAGTATACTCATCTCCTTTTTTCTTTAGCACATCGGTTTGGATCCCTGGTGATATTGATGACCCGCTTACTATCTCCAGGCTAACTAATTAAAAAAAATTCTTGGTCATTATGCGGCATGATTTTTTTAAAGGGGTCATACAACCGGACTATATCCAATCCCTCCAACGGGAATTGGACAAAACTTGTCCGGGTTTACTCTCGTCTAAGCTAAGCCACATGCTTACTCGAGAATACGACTATTGGTATAACTTTTATTATAATAATATAGGAGGAAGTAGGTCCAACCATGATTGGTATGTTAATAAATTCGGTAGTTTGGTCCCTTCCCCCCTCGAGCCCCTATTGAATGACCATTTTTCTTTTTATATTATGATAATAATCCTTATTATGATAGCTATTCTATGTATATGTATATTCTGGCGCAGAAAGAAAAAGAATAGAAAGAATTTGAAGTGTGAGGAGAGCAAGCCTTCATGTACGGGCGTTCCCCGACAGGGGCCTGCCAGCTCAGGAAGCCAAACGCCCGATACCGGTAGAAGGGTCCCTAGCCCCCTTTCTCTTTCTTTATTACAACCTTTTTTTTTGATGTCAAAGACCAGGAACTACGCGCAAATTCTCATTGGATCTTGGTTGTTCTTAACAGCGATGGCTATTCATTTAAGTCTTTGGGTAGCACCACTAGATTTTCAACAAGGTGGAAATTCTCGTATTCTCTATGTACATGTTCCTGTGGCTCGGATGAGTATTCTTGTTTATATCGTTACGGCTATAAACACTTTCTTGTTCCTATTAACAAAACATCCTCTTTTTCTTCGCTCTTCCGGAACCGGTACAGAAATGGGTGCTTTTTCCACGTTGTTTACCTTAGTTACTGGGGGGTTTCGGGGAAGACCCATGTGGGGCACCTTTTGGGTGTGGGATGCGCGTTTAACTTCTGTATTCATCTCGTTCCTTATTTACTTGGGTGCGCTGTGTTTTCAAAAGCTTCCTGTAGAATTGGCTCCTATTTCAATCCGTGCCGGACCGATCGATATACCAATAATCAAGTCTCCGGTCAACTGGTGGAATACATCGCATCAACCTGGGAGCATTAGCCAATCTGGTACATCAATACATGTTCCTATGCTCATTCCAATCTTGTCTAACTTTGCTAACTTCCTCTTCTCAACCCGTATCTTCTTTGTTATGGAAACACGTCTTCCTATTCCATCTTTTCTCGAATCTCCTTTAACGGAAGAAATAGAAGCTCGAGAAGGAATACTAAAACCTAGTTCACTCGCTGAGTCTCTTTGCATCCATGGCTGAATGATTAAAGCACTCTAAGGGGAAAGCTGAGGGGATCCAGCTTTAAGAGTAACAGGCCAATAAAAGAAGGTTTGTTACTTTTTCGCTAGGGTGAAGGAAGTGAAAAACCTCTTTCACTCTAGCGGGAAGAAGACAGGTGGGAACGAGCGGAGCGAGAGCAAAGCAAGTTCCAGCGGTGGGTTGTCTTCATGGTGCCATTTCAATCTTTTTCATGGGAAGATATTCTTAGTTCGCTTTTTCTTCCAAAACCCCTTTTTTTTTGTTTTATCTTTCCAAAAGCTTCGCTTTAGCGACTACATACTTTGTCTTTACTTTCTTTTAAGATTCGTTTTCTAGTTGGCTATAAGGGATGCTTACTTAACCCTAGCGCTGAAACAAGGGAATTTTTATCTAAGCATACCGCTTACCAGGAAGACTTTCTTTCTTCAACCGCTAAAAGGGAACTAGCACTCTCCGGTATACCAAGGGCAAGGAAAGCCTCAACAGCACCAAAGAACCCTACTTCTTTCAGTCGGGCCGGTAAACTACCTCAGAAAAGGAAGTTCCCGCAGCGGCCTTTTTTCTTGAGTTTACCATCGGTATCAGGAGACGTAAGGACACCTTAAGTAAAGCTTTCTGCATAGTCTCTTGTCCTCTGAGTAGAGGTCTATAAGATTGATGCTAGCTCAGATTGGAGGATTGGGAACAGAAGGTGGTTATAAGAGTTCGTCGTGGACATCTAAAACAGCTAGTGGTGGCCTCGAGGTGGCTGATGATAACGTTGGAGCGGTTGGCGTTGGCCTTTGAAAGGCAAGGCGCATTCCCGGCCTTGAAACAGCAGATGGCACTCTAAAAGAAAAAAGCGTAGAATCGAATCCTTTTCTACGCTTTCTTTTCTTAAAAAATTTCTAGTTAGATGAACAGATCACTCCTAAATACAGCAGTGATCTTATATACGATACGATAGACCGACCAAGGGAATCCCGGGTAAGATGGTTATATAAGATGTTGTACAGGCGGTCTCGACTGAGTTCCGGGTGAGGAGAGTTGCCTACATACCTTCCGTGAAGAAGGATCAAGTCGAGTGTAGGTCGATCCACTAGGGGTATTGGGGTCGCAACAGAGCGGAGCGTTGCTAAAGGAGGTGCGCGCTCTGCCCGGGTACGAGAGGCTCATGACATTGCTTCTCCTAAAAAAGGTCAGAAAAGAAGAAGGCAATGTATCCAGCTCTTATATACGTAACCGGTCGGTTACGGCTGAGGCCTATATTCGAGGTTCGTAGGTGGGTTCGGGTGGAGGTGGTGGTATAGGGGGAAGGAGTCGGGAAAGAAGACTGGTTAGCAGTAGAGCCTTGGTTCGTTCTTTGGTTATTTACCATAAACGGAAAAATAGAAAGAAGCTCTTACGGAATTGAGATAGACTAGGATCAGACCTTCGTCCCAGCCAGAACTCGATCTACGGCGGAATCCCTACCGTCCAGGGGCACTTAAGGCAAGGGCCATTCGGATCTTCTTTATTAAATCTATATAAATAGATAGTGGAAATTCCCCCTCTACACCAGGACACCAATAAAAGAGTGGAATCGTAGTACTAGTAAAAGCATAGTAGGCAGACTTTCACAATAGTCTTGTCCACGAGCAAATCAATGTGCGATAGCGGAAAATCCTCTTTGGGAACATGCTTTTTTGATATTTAAAAAATCGATGCATACGCGAACACGTCCATCCTTCTTGGGCACGAGGACGATGTTCGAAATCCAGTCAATCTACTGCCTTAATGAAATCAATATAAGAGTAAGAAGACAGGTGAAGAATAGGCAAGAATCAACCTCTTCCGGGCGAGGTTTTGATAGATCGCAGAATCCGAAAAGCAGCTTCTAAGTGAGATGATCTCGGCTTGTCCATAAAAATCGGCTGATCACTTCCCCCCTATGTTGTAAGTGTAAACAATGTCAGCGATAATTAGTCAAGTAGAAAAGGCTCCCAACAAGTTTCCTGTAAGTAGATAGGCCATCCAATAGCTCTCCCGCATTTTAAGGCTTAGATCTTGTTCCAGTTTGCATGCAGAAAGACCAGCTTTTGACAAGAAATCTATTGCATACTTGCATTGGGTTCCAAACCTCTTTGCGACCTCATCACTTCAATCTCCAGAAAAGACTTTGAGTTTTCTAAATTTCTCTGGGTTCTTAATGTTTTCTTAAGCTCATTTATCGAAGCTAAGTCATTCATTACTAGAGAAAGCAATGTCATCCACATAAACCAGAAGAAGGGAGCCTCTGGCTTCGACCTCCTTATAAACATTGAACGATCCGATTGACTTCTTTGAAAACCGGCCCCTTCCTCTACTCCTATTTTTGCTTTTATACATGCTGAAGTACCTTTAAAACCAAGCTCTTGGTGCCTGCTTTAGCTTGTCGGAGGTCGTAACGTAAATCGCTTTCTTGAGCTTGCATACTAAGTGAAGATTCCTAGGAGAAGAGAAGCCTGGAGTTGGAGGAGGCTGAATAGAAACAATTTCATTGCCTCCCTTCCCTTATGTTGTTGAAAGGCATTCTTCACGTCAAGTTGAAATAAGGGCAACTTTTTGTTTGATTGCAGCCAAGGCAAGAATGCCACGAATGGTGGTCATTTTAGCAACCCGGGGCAAATGTTTCTTCTATCTCGAAAGGGGTTCGACTCAATATTCTTGAAGGAATCCTTTAGCTACTAATCTAGCTTTGTATCTTTCTACTGAGCTATCTGTTTTATGCTTGATCTTGTAAATTCACTTGTAGCCAATGGCTTGTTTCCCTGCAGGCAATGAGACTCAGTTTTTTTCTTTTTTTCTTGCATAGTCTTTCTTCAGCAAGAATGATTGGAAGCTTCAGCAAAGAATTCAGGTTCATAAAAAGATTGAACTGACATGAGGTAAGCTCGATGTTTTAGAGAAAACGATTCATAAAATAAGAAAAAAATCCTTCAACGGGATAAGAAACTTGAGAAGATCAACGAACCTGAGAGAAGGATCCAGAATCTAATCTAAGGAAGCGACTGGAAGGAAAGCAACTGGGCTAGACTGCTGATCTTCTAGAGTAGTCTGACTTTGGGAAACAGACTGTAATCGCCGCCGAGAAGAAACATGCTGTTCCGGATGACTGGAAGCCTCTGAGGTCAGCTGAACAGGCTGACAATCGGCGGAAGATGTTGGGTAAAGCTGCTGGCCTGAAGAGTGAGGCTGATCCATAACATCAACTGCAGAAGAATGAAGTTCGAGTTGATGAACAGGAGAAGGCCATAATACATCTCCATCACCATTCTCCTCCAGGGCTTCTTAATTAAGAAAAGGAAAATATGAGGTGACCTCATTAAAGAGAACATTCAAGGATACATCGAGTCTCTTGGATTTCACGTCATAGCATCTATCTATATTCGGACTGAGCATATCCAAAAAAGACACAAGTGCTTGCCTTGAGGACAATTTCTCTCTTAACTGCGCAAGAATATGAACAAAACAAGTGCATCCAAACACTCGCAAATGCCCATAGGATGGTGCTGCCCCAGTAAGAAGTTCGTGAGGTGCCGCTGTAGCTTCTTTCCTCTCTCTTCTCCCCAAAAACAAAAAAAGGAAAAAGGAGAGAGATGTCCCGTCCTTTCTTTATGCACATTCATATACATAGCCAGACACAAAGGTGTACAATCCGGTCAAAATCTGCGGTTCTTTAAGTGAATGAACTCTAGGTTTTCTTACTTGCTCTAGTGGCTGGCAAAGCCCAACCGAGAGGGGAGAACGAATGGCTCAGGAATCGACCGGTTCCGAGCAGATTCGTGGAATTATTGTAGAAGAATTTGATTATCGTAGAATAAGAAGAGCCGTCTTAGGAAATGACTTAACTTAAAAGACGGATTCCGCCGCTGCAAGGCGAGAGAGCAACTTGTCTGGTCTTGCGGTGCACTCACTCCCGTTACAAGAATGAGATGAAGCTTTTTCTCGACTCGAGACCAATACCCCTTACAACTCGCACCAATAGCGGCACTGAGCGGCCGGAGATTGATTGAAAAGCCAGCCCGCCTCTTTAGGATTGTGATAAAGAGCACACACACGGGACCTGACCTACTAATCATCATCTCATCTAGCGCGAAGCAAAAAGAAAGGTCCCCCTTCCCGGCCCCCCCTAGCCACCTACCTACTCGTGCTCGTAGCTCGATCGGAGGTCAAGAGTGTGGTCCGGCGGAAAAACAGAAGTCGTCCGTATCAAGTGATACGTGAATTGCTCAGTAGTGCTTCGCCACTACCGTAGCTGGCGGAAATAGCTTAATGGTAGAGCATAGCCTTGCCAAGGCTGAGGTTGAGGGTTCAAGTCCCTCCTTCCGCTCCTGGCTTCGTCGTTTAGTGGTAAGGAGTGGAGTAGGCGGCGAGTAGAGTGCATAAGTTTTAGAGTTAGAGAGAGGCAATGAAATTGAAGTGGGATGTGGAATGTGATTGGTGATGGATGGTGGTTATGAAATAGGTTCGGGATCATCTCGCATCTAGATCTGCAGTTTTTCGGGAGGGAACAAGAGAATGAGGTTTGTTTCATTTTTAAAGAAATGCTTTTCTATGATCGACACGAGTTTTAGACAGCGTCTTGAACTCTGGGACCGCACCCTGTATGTCGGCCTCAAGTTCCTCGGCTAGGCAACTACTAATCCTTCTTCTCTTCCTTCTCGCCTTTCTTCTAAAAAATTCTTTTTTTCCTGACTTGTTCCAAGTAAGTGAATTGGCATTACCTTACTCTAAAGAGTCAGTCAATTTCATTGCCTTCGCCTTCGGCTACTACCGGCTGGAAAGGCTTGGCTCAACATTGGATTTGTTTGAAAAGAACCAAGGATGGCGTTCATTCAATCAAATCTTTTATGCTAACTCAAACTAATTACTGTCTTTGGAAAGAGTTGTTCCCCGCATTCTTTCCAAAAACTTCGCTTTAGCGACTCGCTACGCCCCTTTCTACTGGTTTTTGAAAGCTCAAAATCTCCTCTTCCCCCATATTTCTTATCCTTCTCGCATCGGTTCTGCATCAGATGATGAGCCCATGCGAAAACTTTCTCTTTTTTTTTCGCTCGATAGGTAGGCTATTAGATTGAGTCGAAAGCCTACCAAGGCATAAAGGTTCCGATTTGAGCGAGAGCCCGAACGGGGGACGCGAGAACATCTTGATCGAAAGCCCCACTGTTCTGAATAGTGAAAAAGACTTTTCCAAATTCGATCAAATCGATCGAGAATCTCATCATCTGTTAGGTGGGCTAACCAACCGACCGAGTTGGGCTGAGCGTCCATGTCGCAGAACCTTTCTCTAGCCAAAAATCCCATTTTTTCTCGAATCGGAGCGGATCCAATTCATTGGCAAATGAGAAATCTGCCGTTTTAACACTCAGAAAAACCCTAGAAAAAAAGTAACTAAGACAAGAGCTAAGTAAGCAAGCAAGAAGGAGAGGCTAGAAAAGGCAAGGGGCTCTCCATCTCTAGGAGGATTGTGTCCACGATCTGGTAATCTAAGCTTTGCTTCTTCTGGTCGGCTCGTATTAGCCTGTGCTTTATTACAGCTATCGCTATCTCGTTCTTTTAGTCTTTTTAACGGTACTTGAATCTTAAGTCGCGGTCATGTCTTGCCCTCCTCTAGTATAGTGACCGCTTTCATGTTTTCCCCGAATTTCATCACTTCCAGGCTCAAGTGCCTCTTCATCCATCTTAATTCCAAAGGCGAGCATCTCCTGACTGTAACTGCTATGGGTTACAGTCAATAGTTCTTAACCAACTCTTTCTCGCCGAGCTTTAAAAAGTTTTAAGAGAGAATAGGGAGTAAGGCAATGCAATTGTAGAAATTGGACTCGGACTTTCTTTCTTCTCCTGCGGAGCTCTGATAAAGTCACCGGTGGCAGGTTAGGACAGTTCTCTTGCTGCTGATTTGGCCCTGCGCTGATTCAGGAGCTTCTTCTTTAGTCTAGGTTATGAAAAAAAAAGAAAGGTAGTTTACTTACTTAGTTAAAGCAAAGCATTAAGGGGTGGACGAGAACAAGAAGCGTTCGCCAACTTTGATAGACATAACATTGCAAGCAAATAGAGCAGAGAGCTTACTGTTTGTTTCTATTAGAGTCGCGAGCTTGTTGTAGTCGGTCCTAAAGGGAGAATCTTGCTACTTACTTGCTATATCCCCGCGTCCTTGCACGGCTCGAATTTCTTTTCGAAATCCCTTTCCCCTCCTCCTCCCCCCGTTCTATCGTCCAAAACAGGCCGTATATGGAGTATAGCCAAGTGGTAAGGCATCGGTTTTTGGTACCGGCATGCAAAGGTTCGAATCCTTTTACTCCAGATTATGAACACCCGATCGGATCTGTCAAGAACGAGCTAGCTGACGACTAAAGGGGAAGCTTTTTCCAAGCCAGAAACCCGAGCCCAGCTTGTAGCAAGCCAAAAGTTTTACTTTTTTCTACTTTCTTTGCTAAGAGAAGAGAGAGAAAGGAAAGACAGATGGCAGAAAGCAATCCTTCCAACCAGCCAACCCGCGGAGTTGAACACAATACTAACTTCGCCCAGGTTCTTCCAGAAATATCCTGGCCCTTGCTTAACTCCTTGTTCCGTAAACCGGTCGCTAGTTGATCTGATCGGACTCCGGACACGCGAGAGCCCAGCCCGGGAGGAATGCATGGTTCCCTGGCGCTTCATGGGACGAAGCCCGAGGCTCCCTCTCCCTCTAATCTAACCCTACACCTCGCTCGCCCAGGCCCGCCTGCACAATAAGAGAATGAGGTAGCTAATCTGCTTTCTTGTGCAGGCGAGGACCGCTCGGCTAGGGCGCGCCAGAGGAGCTTCCAGTGACTTGTTAGGGCTGTCGAAGCTCTGCCCTTTGCTTTGCCCCGTGCTGTCTCCCTCCAGTTGCCAGCCATAAAGACTTTTTTCTTGCTTGCCTTTCTTACAAGTGTAAACACCATAAAAAAAGGATATGCAATTGACTTTCTTAGTGCTTGCAAAGCATTAAGGAAAGAAATCTACCCCTTATTGTTAGCCTTCTCAGATAATGGAGAAGAAGCTTAAAATGGCTTAGGCTTTATCACATGCTTTCAAACAGGCTTGAGAAATAAAAAACTGCTTTATTGCTAGATGGATTAGAACTACTATTACATATTACAGGGGAATAAAGAACGAAATCTTATCTATAGCCCAGCCCTTCCGACAAGAACAGTTACGCCTTTTCCTAAAGCCT